CAAGTAGCCTTTAACTACATATCCATCTGATCATATATGTATTACCATTATGTATTACAATAAAGAATAAAGAAGGAGTATTTAAAATGCGAGATCTAAAAACATATCTCTCCGTGGCACCGGTACTAAGTACTTTATGGTTCGGGGCTTTAGCAGGTCTATTGATAGAGATCAATCGTTTATTTCCAGATGCGTTGACATTCCCTTTTTTTTCATTCTAGTTATTGACATGGGAAGGGGTGAAGAAAATTAGAGATACAATCAAATATCTGTGACTAATACTTCCCCCCCCCTCATCTTTTTTTTTAGACCCTTTTTTTAGAATTCGAAACCGTTGTCTTACTTATTACTTATTAGTTATTACTATATTGATTATTGATTGCAACGAAATCGTTCAGAATTTGATTTTTATTCACTCAACTCTTCCATTTTTTATTTTCCTTTCTTCTTCTTCGCTTCGCACCGGAAAATAAAAATCAAAATGGAAGAGTTGAGTGAATAAAAAACTCAAAGGAGGTTCATGGCCAAGGGTAAAGATGTCCGAGTACAGGTTATTTTAGAATGTACCAGTTGTGTTCGAAACGATATTAATAACGATATTAATAACGATATTAATAAAGAATCAACAGGCATTTCCAGATATATTACTCAAAAGAATCGACACAATACACCTAGTCGATTGGAATTGAGAAAATTCTGTACCTATTGTTACAAACATACGATTCACGGGGAGATAAAGAAATAGATCGAACCGACCGCCTGTGTATCACCCTTCCAAGGAACACGAAAAATGGCATATTCTATCTATCTAACATATATTTAAATAGAATAGAAAGAAATCCTATTTCTTAATTCTAAAACTAAAAGCATTTTTTTTTGATCCGATCGAACGAAATAGGATTTTCGGGATAAGGAATAAACAAACCATGGATAAATCTAAGCGACTCTTTCTTAAATTCAAGCGATCTTTTCGTAGGCGTTTACCGCCGATCCAATCGGGGGATCAGATTGGTTATAGAAATATGAGTTTAATTTGTCGATTTATTAGTGAACAAGGAAAACTATTATCTAAACGAGTGAATAGAGTGACCTTAAAACAACAACGATTAATTACTATTGCTATAAAACAAGCTCGTATTTTATCTTCGTTACCTTTTCTTAATAATGAAAAACAATTTGAAAGAAGCGAGTCGGCCGCCAGAGCTACTGGTCTTAGACCCCAAAATAAATAATAAATATAAATAATAAATAGGCTTACTCTTCAATTGAGTCAAAATTCCAGTCCGAACTCAAACAATGTTTTTTTGTTCGAAAAATCCACTTTTACTAATTTAATTTCTATTCTACCTTCCCGGAGTTCATTCTCCAGGGAGCTCATAAAAAAAAATTCCGATGGATTCTTTACAATCTCCTTATTTTATGATCTCATTGGAAATCATATAAAGACAATTTTTTTTTGATATTGCTATTTGTGCAAGTATTTTACGATTAAGAAGCAATTGTTCTTTGTACAGATTAGGGACTAATCTACTATAATTATAGGATTCCTTATTATCGTTATCGCGAATTACTGCATTTATCCGAGTGATCCACAAACGACGAAAATTTCTCTTTTGCCTATTTCGATCCCGATGAGTCGAAACCAAAGTTCTTATTTTCTGTTGAGTAATAGTTCGAGTAAGTCGTGAATGAGCTCCTCGAAAGCTTGATGCAAATAAACGCATTTTTGTTCTACGTCTTCGAGCTATATATCCTCGTTTAATTCTGGTCATTGAATAAATGAAACTTTGATGAATAACTAATTGATTTCCTTTCTTTCAGTTATTCTTTTTTCCCCCTTACTAATCTATTAATAACAAAACGGATTCTTCCGATGTATAAAATAAAAATTCCAATGGCTTTTGCTACTATAACCTTCCCAACCACGATTTTTTTTCTTTTTTTTTCTAGGCATTTGACCTTGAAATAAGAAATTGTATTGATATTAGCTGTCAAAAAAAACATAGTTAAGTTAAGTAGTAAATATAAACGTATAAAGAAATAGTGGATTCCATCGTTTCTATGATTTTTTCTTAAACGGTGAGGTCCTCTCTATACACCGGAGCCCCTTCCTTCATTTAACGAATGCTATTGTTAACTTGTACAGTTCACACTCTTTGGCTCTATCCATGAATTAAGGTCTTTCACAATGAGATCTACATATATGGTAACGGTATTTAATTATGAAGATTAGCCGAGTAGCTGACCCTGTTAGTCCGTTCTTGCAAGAGTAAGGACATAATTTTTCTGCTTTTAAATAAGATTTCCCCTGCTTAGTGGATTACCAATGGGGAATTTTTTCTCATTTTAAATTGAAAATTGAGGTGATTGAATTTGCACCAATGGAAATCATAAATTTGATACACAATACACAATAGAAGGATAGACCCTTTTTAGACCCTTTTTTTTTTAGTTTTTTTAGATAGTAGATGGAGTTCTTCTATCCTATTCATTGGTACTGATCATTGATACTGGAAAAATTGTTTCCTTTGTCCCAGCCCATGATCTGAACGAGTCGCACATACACTCTAGTACATGTTCCTCGGCGCTGAGGACATCCTCGAAGAGCGGGGGATTTCGTGACATTTCTGATTGGCTGTCTTATGTTTCTAATAAGTTGTTTAATAGTTGGCATGTTGAATCGTTGTATACATAATGAGCTGGTTTAGATCGATCCTAACCGGATGATTATGAACTACTTCTATATTATATATTAATATATTTATATTAATATTTTAAAATTTTTAGATTAATATTAATTTTAATAATATTAAACCTGAGTAAGAAGATAAATTCTCAAATCGAAATTTGCGTGATGAAATCCCTGCTATTTTTTTTTATTTAACCGCTACAAGATCAACAATTCCATGAGCTTGGGCTTCTGGTGCTGACATAAAAGCATCCCTTTCCATGTCTTCGGATACAACCCATAAAGGTTTTCCCGTTCTTTGTACATAAACCCTCGTGATGGTTTCGCGCAACTTCAGTAGTTCTTCCGCTTCCAGAATAAATTCTCCCGCTTGCGCCTGATAAAAAGCACTAGCTGGTTGATGGATCATTACCCTGATGATATAACATAATAAATGGTTACTCTATATCGTATGATAAGTCGACGAGAAGAGATAAAGAATAATAAAGAAAGATAGAATTGAACAACCGTACAGGCACGTTTGCGCATTGCATACGGCTCTATAATAAAATTCACTTTTATTTTACTTTCGATCAAAGAAAAATATAGAATCTATCAAACCCGGATCGATAAATGATCTAATAACCACCCTTCTTTTTTGAGGAGTTAAAAAATACTATGATGGCTCCGTTGCTTTATATATTTATTTCATCTACGATTCGGCGATCCCAAAGTTTCTTTTTTTTTTTTGTACTCTTTCATAACATAAATAGTGTTAAAAGCCTTTCGGTGTGAAAACAAAAAAGTTTGTGACGCTGAAATAAACAGGCACCCGATAAAAAAGATAAAATCGGAAATACCCTTTATCCAATACAACCCCTTCGATACATAATCTAATGTTTTTAAAAAAACAATAACAAGTTTTTTTATATCGAATTTAAAGTGCCATGCTATTATTACTTAATATTCATATTTCATATGGCGAAGGCATAGTCTTATTTTTTCTCTCAAATAAAAAAACTCATTGGCGCCCGGCATGAAGGAATGCTAGACGTTTGGTAATTTCTCCCCCAACTAGGATAAAAGATCCCATTGAGGCGGCTAATCCCATGCATATTGTCTGTACATCTGGTCGCACAAATTGCATAGTATCATAAATTGCTACTCCGGGTATTACCCATCCGCCAGGAGAGTTTATAAACAAATACAAATCTTTGGTATCATTCTCCATACTGAGATATACCATAAGACCAATAAGTTGATTTGAGATATCGCTATCAACCTCTTGACCCAAAAAAAGCAATCTTTCTCGATAAAGTCGGTTGATTAGGACAAAATTGTATCCTTTAGGAGCCGCACATGCACCTTTTGATGCATACGGTTCAACAAAAATCGTGAAAAAAAAAAAGAATCAATGTGTAGATTCCAGCCCTTCCTCTTTGCGGATTCTTTCTAATTTTTCTTCTAACGAAAGGGATTTTTTTTTTTCATTTTTCACGAAAGATGAATTTTGCCCCGTTTACCTACTAAATATAAAAAAAATTCACTAAACTTATCGAACTAACTTCTCATTGATGTATTGTTTCATCGAGATCCAATTCAAATCACGATGTCATTTTCTTGTTCTTAAATGGGATTCTTCGATTCTTTTTTTTTAGGTTTATGCTCTACTCCGAGTAAAGATCTGCCCTATTTTGATTTGCACATATAAGACAAATGCCTCCAATACCACGTCTTTTTGCTACGACTTCTTGTTTTTTCTTTTTTCAATTCATTTCATGTCTTATGCCAAATATTAGATGTATTCATCATATTATTTGATTGATTATGATTAGCAATTTGAGATCACTCCTATTTATAAATAGAATGGGTTTTTTCTAAACGGAGCCTGGATATTTTATTTTATTGGTCCAAACAAGCCAACCATAAATTATTCTAATTGAGAATATTAATCTGAATACCCTCAAAAATAGATCTAATTTAATTTCACTTCATTGCACTTCACGCTCCAAATTTTTGATAATTCAATCAATCTTTCTTGGGCGAAACAGAGGATATCTTGATCGGGGGAGAGAACGGGGAAATCCCATATGACCCAATATATCTGACAAGTCGCACTATATGTCAACCCAAACCGCACCGCCCCCCCCGGGACCTCGAAAGGGTACTTTTGGAACACCAATAGGCATTAAATGGAATAAAAAAAGAATATAAGTACTATATCTCACTTTGATGTGGAAGCGTAACAATGGGTTTGTTGTCTTAATAATATCGGCCTTTATCATATATCATATTTTATCCATTTTTATCCATAGATTGGATAAGTCCATAAATAAAAAAATTAAAGGAAGACGGAATGAAGAAGGGAAATTCTTACGAATGGGTCCTTTGACTGATGAACAAATATGTATACATTTGCTCATATAAAATGGGATCAACCCCCCATTGCGTATTGGTACTTATCGGGTATAGAATAGATTTGCTTCTCTTTGTTCCTACGAACAGAATTGTTCCATTATTATTACTAAAAGAATAGAACAAATAGTAATCCTTTCTACGAGATACTCCACCGAAAGGGGGAGGTTCATACCATAGTTTTTTTTAGTGCAATAAAGTTACATAGTGTCTATTTTTCGTCGATAAAGGGGTATTTCTATGGGTTTGCCTTGGTATCGTGTTCATACCGTCGTATTGAACGATCCGGGTCGTTTGCTATCTGTCCATATAATGCATACGGCTTTGGTTGCTGGTTGGGCCGGTTCGATGGCTCTATATGAATTAGCAGTTTTTGATCCTTCTGACCCTGTTCTCGATCCAATGTGGAGACAAGGTATGTTTGTTATACCTTTCATGACTCGTTTAGGAATAACCAATTCGTGGGGTGGTTGGAGTATTACAGGAGGAACTATAACGAATCCGGGTATTTGGAGTTACGAAGGTGTGGCTGGGGCACATATTGTGTTTTCTGGTTTGTGCTTCTTGGCAGCTATTTGGCATTGGGTGTATTGGGATCTAGAAATATTTTGTGATGAACGTACAGGAAAACCCTCTTTGGATTTGCCTAAGATTTTTGGAATTCATTTATTTCTCTCCGGGGTGGCTTGCTTTGGTTTTGGCGCATTTCATGTAACAGGATTGTATGGGCCTGGAGTATGGGTATCCGATCCTTATGGACTAACCGGAAGGGTACAACCTGTAAACCCAGCGTGGGGTGTGGAAGGTTTTGATCCTTTTGTTCCAGGAGGAATAGCCTCTCATCATATTGCAGCGGGGACATTGGGCATATTAGCGGGTCTATTCCATCTTAGTGTCCGTCCGCCTCAACGTCTATACAAAGGATTACGTATGGGAAATATTGAAACCGTCCTTTCCAGTAGTATCGCTGCTGTCTTTTTTGCAGCTTTTGTTGTTGCTGGAACTATGTGGTATGGTTCGGCAACCACCCCCATCGAATTATTTGGTCCCACTCGTTATCAATGGGATCAGGGATACTTCCAGCAAGAAATATATCGAAGAGTTGGTGCTGGGCTAGCCGAAAATCAAAGTTTATCCGAAGCTTGGTCTAAAATTCCTGAAAAATTGGCTTTTTATGATTACATCGGCAATAATCCCGCAAAAGGGGGATTATTCAGAGCGGGCTCAATGGACAACGGGGATGGAATAGCTGTTGGGTGGTTAGGACATCCTATCTTTAGAGATAAAGAAGGGCGTGAACTTTTTGTACGTCGTATGCCTACCTTTTTTGAAACATTTCCAGTTGTTTTGGTAGACGGAGACGGAATTGTTAGAGCCGATGTTCCTTTTCGAAGGGCGGAATCGAAGTATAGTGTCGAACAGGTAGGTGTAACTGTTGAGTTCTATGGTGGCGAACTCAATGGAGTCAATTATAGTGATCCCGCTACTGTGAAAAAATATGCTAGACGCGCTCAATTGGGTGAAATTTTTGAATTGGATCGTGCTACTTTGAAATCTGATGGTGTTTTTCGTAGCAGTCCAAGGGGTTGGTTTACTTTTGGACATGCTTCGTTTGCTCTACTTTTCTTCTTCGGACACATTTGGCATGGTTCTAGAACTTTGTTCAGAGATGTTTTTGCTGGTATTGATCCAGATTTAGATGCTCAAGTGGAGTTTGGAGCATTCCAAAAACTTGGAGATCCAACTACAAGAAGACAAGTAGTCTGATACAACATTGTTCTGTTACTTTTCGCCTTTATTTTTGTGATTTGACATAAGGTACCGGAGAAATCTTGATTTGAATCGCCACTTTTCTTTGAATCTTGTTCTTTCTTTATCTGGGAGACGATTCCAAATAAACAGGTATGGAAGCTATAATTGTAAACCACGATCGAAGATCGAATCTATCTATGGAAGCATTGGTTTATACATTCCTCTTAGTTTCGACTTTAGGAATAATTTTTTTCGCTATCTTTTTTCGAGAACCGCCTAAAGTTCCAACTAAAAAAATGAAATGATTTTTCATTATCTCAATTGAAGTAATGAGCCTCCCAATATTTGGAGGCTCATTACTTCAACTAGTCCCCGTGTTCCTCGAATGGATCTCTTAGTTGTTGAGAGGGTTGCCCAAAAGCAGTATATAAGGCATACCCAGTAAAACTTACAAGTAAACCGGATATAGAGATGGCGACTAGGGTTGCTGTTTCCATTATTATATAATTTCAAGACCACAATGGATTTATGATAAGATCATTTATTTACAACGGAATGGTATACAAAGTCAACGGATCTCAATGAATACAAAATAGGATTTATGGTTACACAAACCGTTGAGGGTAGTTCTAGACCTGGTCCAAGACGAACTATTGTAGGGGATTTATTGAAACCATTGAATTCGGAATATGGTAAAGTAGCTCCTGGATGGGGAACTACTCCTTTGATGGGGGTCGCAATGGCTCTATTTGCGATATTCCTATCTATTATTTTGGAGATTTATAATTCTTCCGTTTTACTGGACGGAATTTCAATGAATTAGATTCATAAGAACCACTAAGTCTCAGCTTTTCAATACAAAAAGTGAAGCATTTAGGTCTCGGATTTTTAGCCCGTTCTGTTTTGGTAGTTCGACCGCGGAATTTCTTTGTTCTGTATTTCCGGAATATGAGTGTGTGACTTGTTATAATAGATCCTATTGATAGTACAGAGAATGGGTCTGTAATCTTGATCTTGATAGAGATGGTTTTACCTCGTCAGATAGTTATTCTAGTATCTGGAGCACGGAATATATGAAATAAAATAGATTATATTATGAAGTATTAGAACTATGATTCATACTTAATATTCAGACCTCGTGGCCGGACTCCAAAAAATTTTCAAAGAGTTAGAAGGTATAAATCGAAAGATTTTTCTTTTTTCAAACTCCCGTTTATGCTTATTTTGATCAAAGCACAAAGGTTTCTTTGGATTTTTAGTCATTATATCTATTCATTAAAATTGAATAAGTGATAATACAACGGTTCTTACTCAAGGAATCTTTGGACTTAGTTTGAAGGTTTTATTGAATCATCGCGGTTCTAGTATGAATCTGAGGTTTCAATCGATTCATAGGGTCTTAACAAGAGAATTCCTATCAATCAATAATAAAAAAACAAGAGTAAAACTGCATTATACATAAATAATCAAAGCAAATAGGTAAATAGAAGATTCAAGGGGCCTGTAACGATCAACATGAAGATTAATGAGCTGACTTGATATTTTGGCATTATAACGACAAAGAAGAGTTTTCGGATTTTTATTCTTTCGTATCTTCAGAGAAGATTGAATTATAGGATTAAGAAATTTCGAACTTTTTATTATACATATCCGTTTCAACCAGGATTTGAGCGTTTCTGTTTGAGCTGTACGAGATGAAATTCTCATATACGGTTCTCAGAGGGGGAGTCCCTTGGGTTACCTATCTCAATAAAGTCTATGATTGGTTCGAAGAACGTCTTGAGATTCAAGCGATTGCAGATGATATAACTAGTAAATATGTTCCTCCTCATGTCAACATATTTTATTGTCTAGGAGGAATTACGCTTACTTGTTTTTTAGTACAAGTGGCTACGGGGTTTGCTATGACTTTTTACTACCGCCCGACCGTTACTGAGGCTTTTGCTTCTGTTCAATACATAATGACTGAAGCCAACTTTGGTTGGTTAATCCGATCAGTTCATAGATGGTCGGCAAGTATGATGGTCTTAATGATGATTCTGCACGTATTTCGTGTGTATCTCACTGGTGGCTTTAAAAAACCTCGTGAATTGACTTGGGTTACGGGCGTGATTCTGGCTGTATTGACCGCATCTTTTGGCGTAACTGGTTATTCCTTACCTTGGGACCAAATTGGTTATTGGGCAGTAAAAATTGTAACAGGCGTGCCGGAAGCTATTCCTGTAATAGGATCGCCTTTGGTAGAATTATTACGCGGAAGTACTAGTGTGGGACAATCTACTTTGACTCGTTTTTATAGTTTACATACTTTTGTATTACCTCTCCTTACTGCCGTATTTATGTTAATGCACTTCCTAATGATACGTAAGCAAGGTATTTCTGGTCCCTTATAGAGAATAAAGATCTTGTAATCAATCATTAATCGCTTGGGGGAGGAAGAATAGTATTTCATTGCTACAAATATGGATTATTGAAAAAAAAAAAATAAGACATATATTTGGATATTTCTCTTCAACTCCATAAACTGTATTATTTATTTGACACGAATGGTTGAAGGGAATTCTCCTAACAGAAAAAATGGATTATGGGAGTGTGTGACTTGAACCATTGATTTGGCCATGCAGATATATGCTTTTATCTGCCACATTGGAATTTACAATCAAATGTGTCTTTGTTCCAACCACCGAATAAGACCCATACAGAACAGAGGATAGGCTGGTTCGCTTGAAGAGAGTCTTTTCTATGATCAGACCCAATCATGCCATGCATGAACAGGCTCCGTAAGATCCAGTAGAATAAGTGATGTGGGATAATCCAGTCCATATTATGTTTTAGTCATTTTAATTACTTATACTTAATAGTATTCATAGTATGGAAATGCATTCATTTCCTCTGCATCGACCCAATTTATGATACTAGCGGAGTGAGACAGGGGATCTAAAGAATGAAAGAGGCTAGACTATATTAGTAACAAGTAAATCCTTTGTATGTAAAAAGCTCGATATTTTTTTGGAGATAAAGGCCAATCGCAAGGTCTGAGACGACCCATAAAGCACTTGATTATGATCAATTTTGTAAGCCTACTTGGGTATTGAGCATTCGCCTGTAAGAACTGAATTCCTTGCAATGGATAGTTGCAACTCTGGAAAACGCAATCCAGTCAAT